TGTATAATGCTATGTAGTGGAGGGAAGGGTTAAGTGTTTAAATATTTACTTAATTTGGAGTACTATTTAAGTATTGGAAGCGAGATAAATTTAAATAAGTAACTAGGGAGATGCGTGTCAAAAATGGTGGTAAGCATTTAAGGGGGAAATTTAATAGAAGGGGGGGATATATAATATAATTATGTCCTGTGACCATTGACTGTAATGTCCCATGCCTACCATTATGCTGGTGCTCAAGATGCAGTTAAGTCCAGCTACAATACATGCTCCGGGTCAGGGCCTCAGACGGCCATAGCTGAGTCCAAGCATCCCCCAAAATAAAAAAATACCAAATGCATGACACCACAGTTATGTGTGAGCATGGGCTGATTAGCCATTAGTCCATCGAGATGTCTTATTTAAGAGGAAAGAATGGGCGATTCTAGGTGAGATGGCCCTGAAGAAAGAACCAGATGTCTGATAAAGTTCATTAAGTAGCTACCCCCACAATTCATGGGCCCGGAGCGAGAAGAGGGATCCCTGCCTAGCGGGTTGCTGGTTTCACGCGGCATGGTAATTAAGCTCGTGATCTAATGGAAGGGATATGCATGTTGTCAAGGACGGATTTGACTTAAATGCACTATGTACGATTAATAACTGCATGTACTATGTACTACTAATGAATCGGATATGCTTGCTTATACGCATGGGGCATATAATATAATGTACTATATACATATTATGTCTTTATTACATTAATACTATGTACATAACACCGTTTAGAGTACTATATTGTGTATTGTGTACTATATGAGCATAATGACATGTATATTGTTATAGTGTGTATTCGTGATTTTTGGGTTGAGTGAAAATTTTATATTGAGTTATTGAAAATTTTAGTAAATTTAATACTAATGAGGCTCTTTATATTTTTCGGACTATATTAATAATATTCAGGGAATAGTTTAAATAGAACTTCAGCTTTGGGGGTTGATAGTGGGGCTATGGCTTCTTCCTTGAGTCTTGGGGAGGTTAATTATTCTCCTTTTCTGGTTTACAAGACCAGTATATTTTATATATTACAAAGACTTGTCTTCATTTTAAGAGGTTGTTTTCGATTATACTAGTTATTGGCATTAGCACTAGGATGAGAAGAAAATATGTGATGGATGCTAGCTGTCCGATGATAATATATGGGTGTTCTACTGGTTGTCCTCCGATTCATGTAAGTGTGAGTAGATCTGCTGTTAAAATTCAGAATAGGCATTGACTGAATGGTCGGAATATCATGCTTCGTTGTTTGGATATATGTAGTAAGGGTATAAGGGTGAGAATTAGAATGGAGAGGACTAGGGCCAAGACTCCTCCTAGTTTATTGGGGATTGATCGTAGGATTGCGTATGCGAATAGGAAGTATCATTCGGGTTTGATGTGGGGAGGCGTGTTAAGTGGGTTTGCTGGGGTATAGTTATCTGGGTCTCCGAGGAGATCAGGTGTGAATAGTACGAGTAATATTAGGGCAAGAGTTAATAGTAGGGCGCCTAGGATGTCTTTGATTGTGTAGTAGGGGTGGAATGGGATTTTGTCTGCGTCTGATGAGATTCCTGTTGGGTTATTGGATCCTGTTTCGTGGAGAAATAGTAGGTGGATTATAGCAAGTGCTATGATGATAAATGGGAGAATAAAGTGGAAGGCAAAGAATCGGGTGAGGGTTGCTTTATCTACTGAGAAGCCGCCTCAGATTCATTCAACTAGGTTTGTGCCAATATATGGGATTGCTGATAGGAGGTTGGTGATGACTGTTGCTCCTCAAAATGATATTTGTCCCCATGGTAGTACGTATCCTATAAATGCTGTAGCTATTACGGTAAATAGGAGAATTACTCCGATGTTTCATGTTTCTATAAAAGTATATGATCCGTAATACAGGCCTCGTCCTACGTGTATATATAAGCAGATAAAAAATATGGAAGCCCCGTTTGCATGAATATATCGGATTATTCAGCCATAGTTTACGTCTCGGCAGATATGGGTGATGGAGGAGAATGCTGTTATTGTATCAGATGTGTAGTGTATTGCTAGGAATAGGCCTGTGAGGATTTGTAAAATTAAACAGATTCCTAAGAGGGAGCCAAAGTTTCACCATGATGAGATGTTTGATGGGGCTGGAAGATCGATGAATGCGTTGTTTATGATTTTTACCAGTGGGTGGGATTTTCGGATGTTGGTCATTAGTGTTCTTGTAGTTGAATGACAACGATGGTTTTTCATATCATTAGTCGTGGTTAGATTCCATGCGAGAATAATGATAGTATACATTGTATTTATTTTGAGTATTATTTTTGTGGTTGGTTTTGTAGGGTTTTCTTCAAAGCCTTCGCCAATTTATGGGGGTTTAGGGTTAATTGTGAGTGGTGGGGTTGGTTGTGGGATTGTGTTAAATTTTGGTGGGTCTTTTTTAGGTTTAATAGTTTTCTTAATTTATTTAGGGGGTATGATGGTGGTTTTTGGTTATACAACGGCTATAGCTATAGAACAGTATCCTGAGATTTGGGTTTCTAGTAAGGTTGTCTTGGGGGCGTTTATTGTTGGTTTACTTATGGAGTTTGTTATGGTTTATTATGTGTTGAAAGATAAAGAAGTGGAGATTGTATTTGAGTTTAATGGTTTAGGGGATTGAGTTATTTATGATACGGGGGATTCTGGGTTTTTTAGTGAGGAGGCTATAGGAATTGCTGCTTTATACAGTTATGGTACTTGGTTGGTTATTGTAACTGGGTGGTCTTTGTTGATTGGTGTTGTGGTTATTATAGAGATTACTCGTGGAAATTAAATAGGATTATGCTGATAAGAATTGTTACTAGGAAGGATAGAAAATATAATTTAATTAGGCCTTTTTGGTTGGTTACTATGGTGGATGCTTTTATTTGGATTAAGGAGGTGGTTTTTGGTAGAATATTTTCTAGTCAGATTAGGTCTAGGAGGGAGGATGCTGATTTTTGACTTATTGTTAGGTTCATATAGGGGGTTAAACGGTGTATAATTGTGGGAAAATATCCTAGTTGGTTCGAGAATTTGAAGGCATTTGAGGGATAGTGGAATTTTAAATTTTGGGTTATATTACTGATTTCTAGGGCTAGGATAAAGCTTAGGATTGTGATTGTTAGGGCTGCTATTTTTAGGTAGTAGGGTATGGTTATCTGGGGGACTGTTATTGGGGGGATGTTGTTAGAAATGATAAATCCTGCAAAGAGGCTTCCGATTAGTAGGCGTTTGATAGGGTTGATTAGAAGGGGATTATTTTCGTTGATGATAATTAAGGTAGGAAATCGAGGTTGTCCTAGAAGTGTGAAGAATAAGATGCGGGTGCTGTAGATGGCTGTGAAAGAAGTGGCAATTAGTGTTATTAGGAGGGCTCAGGCGTTGGTATATGACGTGTTGGCGGCTTCGATGATTAGGTCTTTGGAATAGAATCCTGTGAGGAATGGAATTCCTGTTAGTGCAAGGCTGCCAGTAATAAGGGCTGTTGTGGTGAATGGTATGGCTTTGAATAGGCCGCCTATTTTTCGAATGTCTTGTTCGTTGTTTAGGTTGTGGATAATGGAGCCAGAACATAAGAATAGTATAGCTTTAAAGAAGGCGTGGGTGCAGATGTGGAGGAATGCTAGGTAGGGTTGGTTAATGCCAATTGTTACTATTATAAGGCCTAATTGGCTGGATGTTGAGAAGGCAATAATTTTTTTGATATCGTTTTGGGTGAGGGCACATATTGCTGTGAATAGTGTGGTGATAGCTCCTAGGCATAATATAATGGATCGGATGGATTCGTTATTTTCTGTTAGTGGATGGAAGCGGATTAGTAGAAATATGCCTGCTACTACTATTGTGCTTGAGTGGAGTAATGCTGATACAGGAGTTGGGCCTTCTATTGCAGAGGGGAGTCATGGATGGAGACCGAATTGGGCGGATTTTCCAGTTGCAGCTAATACAAGCCCTATTAGGGGAATGTTAGAGTTGTTTGGGTTTAGTACAAAGATCTGTTGGAGGTTTCAGGTATTGAGGTTTATTAAGAATCATGCTATTGCTAGGATAAGTCCAATGTCGCCGATTCGATTATATAAGATTGCTTGAAGGGCTGCTGTATTTGCATCTGCTCGTCCGTATCATCATCCGATAAGTAGAAATGACATGATTCCTACGCCTTCTCAGCCGATGAATAGTTGAAATAGGTTGTTTGCAGTGACTAAGATAAGTATTGTAATAAGAAATATGAGTAGATACTTAAAAAATTGATTGATGTTAGGGTCTGAGTGTATATATCACATTGAGAATTCTATAATAGATCATGTGACAAATAGTGCTACTGGGACAAATATTATTGAGAAGTAGTCTATCTTAAAGCTGAGTGATAGTTTAAGGGTTTGGATAGTCAGTCAGTGTCAGTTTGAGATGATTATTTCCTGGCCTGTATGAATAAATATTATTGTAGGAATTATGCTAGTGATGAAGGCGCATGAGATGGTTGTTTTTACGTAAAGTGGATAATTAGGGGTTTTATGGGTGTTAGGGCTTGTTATTATGATAGGGATTGTTAGTAGGAGTAGAGTGGTTAGTGAGAATGAAGAGAATATGTTTATTACTTTTATTTGGAGTTGCACCAATTTTTTGGTTCCTAAGACCAACGGATAACTGCTATCCTTTAAAAGTTTGAAAAAGCCATATTGTTAGGTATGGGGGCATAGAATTAGCAGTTCTTGCACACTTTTTCGGTAGATAAGAAGGTTATGGACTTCTATCATTAGATTCACAATTTAATGTTTTTATTAAACTATATCTACAGTACAGAGGACCTAGGATGATTTTTGGGTTTAGAGATAGAAGTAATAGGGGTAGTATGTGGAGTGATATGAGTGCATTTTCTCGTGTAAAGGAAGGTGGGATGTTATTGATATGATGAGTGTATTTTCCTCGTTGAGTTGTGATTAATATGTACAAGGAGTATAGAGCAGTGATTACTATATTTGTTCCTATTAGGATAATTGTAATGTTGGATCATGAAAAAGTTGATATTACTACAAACAGTTCCCCAATTAGATTAATTGTTGGGGGCAAGGCTAAGTTGGTTAGGCTCGCTAGTAGTCATCAGGTAGCTATTAGTGGGAGGAGCGTTTGTAGGCCTCGAGCTAGGATTATGGTTCGACTATGGATTCGTTCATAGTTGGAGTTTGCTAGGCAGAAGAGCATAGAGGATGTAAGACCGTGGGCGATTATTAAGGCGGTGGCTCCTATGTAACTTCAGGGTGTTTGGATGAGGATAGCCACGATGACGAGTGCTATATGGCTTACAGAAGAGTATGCGATGAGTGATTTTAGGTCTGTTTGGCGGAGGCAAATTGAGCTGGTTATAATTATGCCTCATAGGGATAATATAATGAATGGATATGCTATGAAGTTGGTTATTGGATTTAAGAATAATGTAATTCGTAGTATGCCATATCCTCCTAATTTTAGTAGGATTGCTGCGAGGACTATAGAGCCTGCGATAGGGGCTTCTACATGGGCTTTAGGTAGTCATAGGTGAAGGCCATATAAGGGTATTTTAACCATAAAAGCCATTATACATGCTAGTCATATAAAGATGTTAGATCAGGAGTTGGATATGGGTTGTGTTCAATATTGAACTATTAGGAAGTTTAGGGATCCTGTTATGTTTTGTATATAGACTAGTGCAATTAATAAGGGCAGGGAGCCTGTTAGTGTATAAAATAGGAAATAAAGTCCGGCGTTTAGACGTTCTGTTTGGTTTCCTCATCGAGTGATGATGATGAGTGTTGGGACTAATGTTGCTTCGAATATAATGTAAAATAAAATTAGTTCTGTGGCAGTGAAGGTTATAATTAGGAATACTTGCAATAGAATTAGTATGGTAATGAATAGTTTTTTTCGAGTTAGGCTTTCTTTTAATAGGTGGTGTTGGCTAGCTATTAGTATTAGGGGGAGAAGTCATATGGTTAGGATTAATAGTGGAGTGGATAGGGAATCAGAAAAGAACACTAGCGAGAAATTGAGGCTATTATCACTGAATTGGTTTATAAGGAGTAGACTTGTGAGGCTAATTAGCAGGCTATGTATTGTAGGGTTAATCCAGACTATATTATTTTTTGATAGCCATGTTAGTGGTATAAGTATTACTGTTGGGATAATATATTTTAGCATTGAAGAAGGTTAAGGTTTTGCACATAATCAGTGCCATATGTATTTGATACTATTACCAGTAAGGATAGGCCTAGTGCAGCTTCACAGGCTGCAAAGACCAGTAAGATAATAGGTATCATACTGGCTAGGGTAAAGTGTAAGTTAAGGATTGTTAGGGCGGCTATGATGAATAGGGATAGTATTATTCCTTCTAGGCATAGGAGAGAGGATATTAGGTGGGATCGGTACATTAGTAGTCCTACAAGAGATGCTGTAAATGCTATTATAATATTTATGTACACTAAGGACATTTGGTATTTATGAGTTAAATCATAATCTAATGAGTCGAAATCATTTATTTTGTTTTAAACTAAGTACCATATTCGGTTCATTCTAGTCCTTTTTGGGTTCATTCGTAGGCTAGGCTTACGGCTAGTAAAATAATTAGGAGAAGAGCCATGGTAAGTATTGTATTTAGGTTGGTTGTTTGTAAGGCTCAGGGTAGTGGTAAAAGGAGTGCAATCTCTAGATCAAATAGGAGGAATGTGATGGCTACCAGAAAAAATTTTATGGAAAAAGGAAGGCGGGCTGATCCTATAGGGTCAAATCCGCATTCGTATGGACTTGTTTTTTCTGAGTATGCGTTTAGTTGAGGGAGTCAGAATGCAATAATAACAAGTAAGGTGGCTAATGCGAAGTTAGTTAGAAGGGCTAGTATTAGGTTTATTGTTCTTTTTCGGGTTGGACCGAAGCTAACTGATTGGAAGTCAGTTGTACTGTTTAATACTAAAAGAACATGAACCTCATCAGTAGATAGATACGTAAAGGAAAAGTCAGACTACGTCTACAAAGTGTCAATATCAGGCGGCGGCTTCAAAGCCAAAGTGATGATTAGAGGTAAAATGGAATATTAGTTGGCGAAGGAAGCAAACGACTAGGAAGGTAGACCCAATAATGACATGGAGGCCGTGGAAACCTGTGGCTACGAAGAAGGTTGACCCGTATACCCCGTCTGAGATAGTAAATGGTGCTTCATAATATTCTGAGGCTTGTAGTAGGGTAAAGTAAATTCCTAGTGCGATAGTGATAAATAAAGCTTGTAATATGTGGTTTCGGTTTCCTTCTATGAGGCTGTGGTGAGCTCAGGTAATAGAGACTCCTGAAGCTAATAGGACGGAGGTATTGAGTAGTGGGACTTCTAAGGGGTTAAGTGGGTGAATACCTGTTGGGGGCCAGCAGCCCCCCAGTTCAGGTGTAGGGGCAAGGCTTGAGTGGTAAAATGCTCAGAAAAATCCTGTAAAAAATAATACTTCAGAGATAATAAAGAGGATTATTCCATAGCGGAGGCCTTTTTGGACTGTTGGGGTATGGTGTCCTTGAAAGGTACTTTCTCGGATAATATCTCGTCATCATTGATATATTGTGAGTGTATTGGTTGTTAGGCCAAGTATTAATAGGGCTGTTGAGTTAAAGTGAAATCATATGATCAAGCCTGATGTTATTAGTAGGGCAGATAAAGCTCCTGTAAGGGGTCAAGGGCTTGGGTTTACTATGTGATAGGCATGGGTTTGGTGTGTCATTATGTGTTGTCGTGTAGGTATAGACTAACTAGGAGGGTAAATACGTAGGCTTGAATTATGGCTACTGCAAATTCGAGAATCGTTAATAGGATTAAAATAGTGAATGTGATGAAAGCTGTTGTGGTGCTAATGCTTATTAGTGCGAGCGTGGCTCCTCCGATTAGGTGAATTAGTAGGTGTCCTGCGGTGATGTTGGCTGTTAGTCGTACGGCGAGAGCCACTGGTTGAATGAAAAGGCTAATAGTCTCGATAATAATAAGTATTGGAATTAGGAAAGTTGGTGTTCCTTGTGGCAGGAAGTGAGCAAGTGATGCTTTAGTTTTATTGCGGAATCCTGTAATTACGGCTCCTGCTCATAGAGGGATGGCTATGCCTAGGTTTATTGATAGTTGTGTAGTTGGTGTAAATGAATGGGGTAATAGGCCTAGTAGATTTGTTGATCCAATAAATAGAATTAGGGATGTCAGTATTAATGTTCATGTTTGCCCTTTGACGTTATGGATGCTTATTATTTGTTTTGATACAAGTTGAAGTATTCATTGTTGAAGAGAGATGAGACGATTGTTTACTAGTCGATTTGATGTTGGAAATAATAAACTGGGGAATAGTACAATAAGTGTTACGAGGGGCAGGCCTAGAATTATAGGGGTAATGAAAGAGGTAAATAGATTTTCGTTCATTTGGTTTCTCAAGGGATACTTTGTTTTGGTGCTTTTGTTAATATTAGTTCTGGATTGCAATAGAAGTCGTGTTTTGAGATTTTTAGTTGAAAAATAATAAATAGGGCTAAGAATATTGATAGAATTGTTGTTAGTCATGTTGACGTATCTAGTTGTGGCATGCCACCAAGGAGAGTGCGGTACTCTCAGTCTCTAACTTAAAAGGTTAGTGCTGGAATAGCTTCTTGGTGATTCTATAGTATTGATGCAGATCATTTTTCGAAATATTTTAGTGGGACTAGTTCAAGGACAATGGGCATAAAGCTGTGGTTTGATCCGCAGATCTCTGAGCATTGGCCGTAATATAAACCCGGTCGGGTTGACATAAGGGTTGTTTGATTTAGGCGACCTGGAATTGCGTCTGTTTTCAGCCCTAGGGAGGGTACGGCTCATGAATGTAATACGTCTTCGGAAGAGACTAGTATTCGGATTGTTATTTCTATGGGTAGCACGACTCGGTTGTCAACTTCTAATAGTCGTAATTCTCCAGGTTTTAGTTCTGATGTTGGGATTATATAGGAGTCGAAGCTTAAGTCTTCATAGTCTGTATATTCATAGCTTCAGTACCACTGATGTCCTATAGTTTTTACTGTAAGCGATGGGTTGTTGATCTCGTCTATTATGTACAGAATTCGTAGGGATGGAAGAGCAATTAGGATTAGAATGACAGCAGGTAAGATAGTTCAGATTGTTTCCACTTCCTGTGCATCTATTGTACTAGTATGGGTTAGCTTTGTTGTTAATATTGATGAAATGACATAGAGTACTAAAGAGCTAATTAAGAAAACGATTATTAATGTATGGTCATGAAAATGGAGTAGTTCTTCTATAATTGGTGATGTTGCATCTTGAAAACCTAGTTGTATGGGATATGCCATATGAGATGTACAGGGTTTTCACTTGTAACTTAACTTCGACAAAGTTATATAATGTTTTACTAACATCTCATTAATTGAGAGAGACATAGTGGTTATGATGTTGGCTTGAAACCAATAACAGGAGGTTCGATTCCTTCCTTTCTTATTTTAGGCTGACATATGTGGGCTCTTCAAATGTGTGATACGGTGGAGGGCACCCGTTTAATCATTCTAGATTTGTTGTGGTTATATCTACAGTTAGGACTTCTCGTTTAGATGCGAATGCTTCTCAGATAATGAAGACTATTAGTATAACCGCTGTTAGAGAAATAAATGAGCCTATTGAGGAGATAGTATTTCATATTGTATATGCGTCTGGATAATCGGAGTATCGTCGTGGTATGCCAGATAATCCTAAAAAGTGCTGTGGGAAAAAGGTCATGTTAACGCCTACAAATATAATTGCGAAGTGAATTTTGGCTCACGTGTCATTGAGAGTATATCCTGAGAATAGTGGGAATCAATGTACAAAGCCTCCTATAATAGCAAATACAGCTCCTATTGATAAAACGTAGTGGAAGTGTGCAACAACATAATATGTATCGTGGAGAACAATATCGAGGGAGGAGTTGGCTAGGACGATCCCGGTTAAGCCTCCCACTGTGAAAAGAAAGATAAATCCCAGGGCTCATATTATAGCGGGAGATCACTTGATATTACCTCCGTGGAGTGTTGCTAGTCAGCTAAAGACTTTCACTCCGGTTGGGATAGCAATAATTATAGTAGCTGATGTGAAGTAGGCTCGTGTGTCAACATCTATTCCGACTGTGAATATATGATGGGCTCATACAATAAAACCTAAAAATCCGATTGATATTATGGCTCAGACTATTCCTATATACCCGAATGGTTCTTTTTTGCCTGAGTAGTAAGTTACAATATGAGAGATTATTCCAAATCCAGGTAAAATAAGAATATAAACTTCAGGGTGTCCAAAAAATCAAAATAAATGTTGATATAGGATAGGGTCCCCTCCTCCTGCTGGGTCGAAGAAAGTTGTGTTTAGATTTCGGTCTGTTAATAATATTGTAATACCAGCTGCTAGTACGGGAAGTGAGAGGAGTAATAATACGGCAGTAATTATCACGGATCATACGAAAAGGGGAGTTTGGTATTGTGATATTGCAGGAGGCTTTATGTTAATAATTGTTGTAATAAAGTTAATGGCTCCTAGGATAGAAGAGATACCCGCTAAATGTAAGGAGAAAATAGTTAGGTCAACTGAAGCTCCTGCGTGGGCTAGGTTGCCTGCTAGAGGGGGATATACAGTTCAGCCTGTCCCTGCTCCAGCTTCAACTATAGATGATGCTAGGAGTAGCAGGAAGGAGGGAGGGAGGAGTCAGAAGCTTATGTTATTTATTCGAGGGAATGCTATATCAGGAGCACCAATTATTAAAGGAACGAGTCAGTTACCGAATCCTCCAATTATGATTGGTATTACTATAAAGAAAATCATTACAAATGCGTGTGCGGTTACAATTACATTATAGATTTGGTCATCTCCGAGCAGAGTGCCGGGTTGACCTAGTTCAGCGCGAATTAGCAGGCTTAGGGCGGTTCCTACCATGCCAGCTCAGGCACCGAATAGTAGGTATAGGGTACCAATGTCTTTATGGTTAGTTGAGAATAGTCAGCGGTTAATGAACATGGGTAAAATGGCTGAGTAGAGCATTAGACTGTAAATCTAAAGACAGAGGTTTGGGATTCCTCTTTTTACCAGGCCTTGTGGTGAACATACACGTTGAATTGCAAATTCAGAGAAGCAGCTTCAATTCTGCCGGGGCTTCTCCCGCCTTTTTTTTCTCGCGGCGGGAGAAGTAGATTGAAGCCAGTTGATTAGGGTATTTAGCTGTTAACTAAAATTTCGTGGGGTGGAGCCCACCAGTCTAGTAAGGATTTAGCTTAAGTAAAGTAGTTGATTTGCATTCAATTGATGTAAGGTGTGGTCTTGCAATCCTTGGCAGGAATTAAGTAAATTATACTTGCTTAGAGCTTTGAAGGCTCTTGGTCTGTTTAACCTAAATTCCTATTCTAGTACTGATAGTATTGGTGTTAGTGGTAGTAGTATCGTGGATAATACAGTTATTGTTGGTAGGAGGGTTGTTTTTTTTGTAAGGGGGAATTGTCATTTTATTTTTATGTTATTTGTGGAGGGAAATATTGTCAGTGTGGTGGAGTATGTGAGTCGTATGTAGAAGTATAGGTTTAATAATGCTGTGATTGCTATAAGGGTTGGTAAAATAATGCTGTCATTTTTTGTTATTTCTTGGATAATTATTCATTTTGGTATAAATCCTGATAGGGGAGGAAGTCCTCCTATTGATAGGAGGGTGGTGAGAACTAGGATCGTTATGATGGGTATTTTATTTCATGTGTGTGATAGTGATAGGATGGTAGTGGTAGAGTTGGCTATAAATAGTATAAATATGGTGGAGGTTATTATGATGTAGATGATTAGGTTTAGTAGTGTTATAGTGGGATTGTATGGTAGTACTGCTGCTATTCAACCTATATGGGCAATTGATGAATAGGCTATGATTTTTCGAAGTTGTGTTTGATTTAGTCCTCCTCAGCCTCCAATTATGATTGATAAAATTGATAGTGTTAGGATTAGATTTGGGTTAATTGATGGATGGATTTGGTAGAGTACAGATATAGGTGCTAGTTTTTGTCATGTAAGTAGGATCAGGCCGGAAGATAGAGGGATACCTTGTGTTACTTCTGGGACTCAGAAGTGGAATGGAGCTATTCCTAGTTTTATGGTAAGGGCTATTGTTATGAGTATTGAAGCTGTTGGGTTGAATAATTTTGTTACAGTTCATTGGCCTGAAAATATTAGGTTAATGATAACAGCTAATATTAATAGTATTGAAGCTGTGGACTGGGTTAGGAAGTATTTAGTTGATGCTTCTGTAGCTCGTGGGCTGTGGTTTTTTATTATAATGGGGATAATAGCAAGTATATTTATTTCAAATCCAATTCAGATGAGTAGTCAGTGGGAGCTAATTATAACGATGATAGTTCCTAATATGACAGTCAGTAAGATAATAATAAAGGTGATTGGGTTTATTAGTACGGGAAGGATATAAACCAACATTTTCGGGGTATGGGCCCGATAGCTTAATTAGCTGACCTTACTGTTAGAATTTGGTGTAATTGGGAGCACGAAGAGTTTTGGGTTCTTAGGAGTAGGTTCAATTCCTGTGATTCTAGAAATAAGAGGATTTAAACCTCTATTATTTACTCTATCAAAGTAACTCTTTTGTCAGACATATTTCTTATGTTTGTGGGGGGATGCTTGATAAAAAAATAGGTAGCGAGACGTGTCATATGCATAGGGCTAGTGTTAGGGGTAGGAAATTTTTCCATAATAGGTGTATTAATTGGTCATAGCGGAATCGAGGATAGGATGCTCGGATTCATAGGAAAGAGATTGTGAGTAATAGGGATTTAACAATAAAGTTAATTGTGTATAGTTCTGGTATGTGTGGATTGTGGGATGTTCCTAAGAATAGAATTGCTGTGAAGATATTTATTATAATAATGTTTGCATATTCTGCTATAAAAAATAGGGCGAATGGTCCTGCTGCATATTCTACGTTGAAGCCTGAAACTAGCTCTGATTCTCCTTCGGTGAGATCGAATGGAGCTCGATTTGTTTCTGCTAGTGTTGAGATAAATCATATTATTGCTAGAGGTCATGTTGGAAAGATTAGTCATATTTGTTCTTGTGTAATAATTAATGTGGAAAGGGTGAAGGATCCGCTTATTAGGAGTACTGATAATAGAATAATTGCTAGTGTGACTTCATATGAGATAGTTTGTGCTACTGCTCGTAGGGCTCCAATTAATGCATATTTTGAGTTGGATGCTCAACCTGATCAGAGGATAGAGTACACGGCTAAGCTTGACATAGCTAGTATAAATAGGATTCCTAGATTTATATTGATGAGAGGGTAGGGCATGGGTAGAGGAATTCACATGGTTAGGGCTAGGCTTAGGGCTAGGATAGGTGCTAAGATAAATATTGATACTGAGGATGTGGCGGGTCGTAGTGGTTCTTTAATAAAAAGTTTGATTGCGTCGGCGATAGGTTGGAGGAGGCCATATGGGCCTACAACATTTGGGCCTTTTCGGAATTGTATATAGCCTAATACTTTTCGTTCTACTAATGTGAGAAATGCTACGGCTAATAGGATTGGAATAATTAGCATTAGGATATTGATTATAAACATATTGTTAAGGAGAGGATTTGAATCTCTGAATATAAAAGTTTAAGTTTTATGCAATTACCGGGCTCTGCCACCTTAACTAAGCCCTTTTCTAGGGCAGGATTTTGTACTATTAATTGAGATGTAATCATTAATTGTTTTAAGGCGCTTATTTTAAGTTGGCCTTATTTCTCTTGTCCTTTCGTACTGGGAGAAATGTAATAATAGATAGAAACCGACCTGGATTACTCCGGTCTGAACTCAGATCACGTAGGACTTTAATCGTTGAACAAACGAACCTTTGATAGCGGCTGCACCATCTGGGTGTCCTGATCCAACATCGAGGTCGTAAACCCTATTGTCGATATGGACTCTTGAATAGGATTGCGCTGTTATCCCTAGGGTAACTTATTCCGTTGATCAAGTTTTTGGATCAATAAGCGATAGGGTGGTTTGACTTGTAAGTCTAGTCTTTAGAATCGTTCGGAGGTTTTTTTATTCTCCGAGGTCACCCCAACCGAAACTGCCAACCCATGAGGGTATTGTTATTCCTTGGTGGTTTAGTTTATTTTCTTTGGGTTGGTTAGTTGAAGCTCCATAGGGTCTTCTCGTCTTATTAGTGCATTCCCGCCTCTTCACGGGAAGGTCAGTTTCACTGATTGGAAGTAAGAGACAGTAAAACCCTCGTGTGGCCATTCATACAAGTCCTTATTTAGAGAACAAGTGATTATGCTACCTTTGCACGGTCAGGATACCGCGGCCGTTTAACGATTGTCACTGGGCAGGCAGTGCCTCCAATACTAGGGATGCTGGAGGTGATGTTTTTGGTAAACAGGCGGGGTTTATGTTTGCCGAGTTCCTTTTACTTCTTTTAATCTTTCCCTTAAAGCATTCCTGTGTTGGATTAACAGTGTGATTAATAAATAATTTATTTTTGGGGTTATTTTATTAACTGTTAATAGTCGGTATATTATCAGGTACTGACTTATACTTATGCAGGGAGAAAATATTTCTTGTTACTCATATTAACATTATTGCCTCTATTTTACAATAGATTAGTCCAGTATTGGAACTAGGAGTTGGTTGATTATTTTTGGGATTTGTGTAATTTTTGTTGTTGAGCTTTAACGCTATCTTAATTGGTGGCTGCTTTTAGGCCTACTATGGTGTTATAGGGTCTTACTCTCTAGTCAAGGTTGTATCCGTTTCTAAAAGGCTGTACCTTTTTAGATTAACTTTTAAAGATACAGTGAGATTTGTTTGAATTTTTGGTATCTTTAAAGCTGAACTAAGATTCATTTTCTGGACAACCAGCTATCACCAGGCTCGTTAGGCGTATCACCTCTACTTACAAATCCTCTCACTATTTTGCCACATAGATGAGTTAGTTCTTGGAAAACTGTTTGTAAGTAGCTCGTCTGGTTTCGGGTTACTTAGCTAAAATTCGTTTTGCTAAGTTTATGCTAGTTAATTCATTATGCGAAAGGTACAAGGGATAATCTTTGCTTTTTTGTACTTTAATTTTTTTCTTTCATCTTTCCCTTGCGGTACTTTCTCTATAGCGCCATATTAAAATTTCTATCTCCTATACTTTGAATGGGGGTAAATGTTTTGTTTTATTTTGTTTTAATAATTTAGTTGATGGGTTTTTTGGGCTAGGTTTAGTTCAAGATATTCATAGTGTATGAAGTCTTCTAGGTGTAAACTGGATGCTTTGTTTAAGCTATATCTTGGTTTGTCCAAGCACACTTTCCAGTATGCTTACCTTGTTACGACTTGTCTCCTCTCATAATGTTAATGTGTTTAAATAGGATTAAATATATTATCTTATTTGAGGAGGGTGACGGGCGGTGTGTGCGTGCTTCATGGCCTAGTTCAACTAAGCACTCTATTCTTAGTTTACTGCTAAATCCTCCTTTGGTTATTAGTTTCATAATAACTTTCGTGTTGGGTTTTCTTAGTATAGAAAATGTAGCCCATTTCTTCCCATTTCATTAGTTACACCTTGACCTAACGTTTTTATGTGCTATGATTGTGCTTACTTTTATTCCTTTTTAGGGTTTGCTGAAGATGGCGGTATATAGACTGTATTAGCAAGAATTGGTGAGGTTTATCGGGGTTTATCGATTATAGAACAGGCTCCTCTAGAAGGATATAAAGCACCGCCAAGTCCTTTGAGTTTTGAGCTATTGCTGGTAGTACTCTGGCGAATATTTTTGTTTATATAATTATTTGTGTTTAGGGCTAAGCATAGTGGGGTATCTAATCCCAGTTTGGGTCTTAGCTATAGTGTGTCAGCTATTGTAGAGTTACCTTCGTCGTCTATCTTTATTGTAATTATGGCTTTTTACAGCTTAATTAGGATTTAACTCTATTTGATATGACGCTTTAACACGTTTTACGCCGTGTTCTTATTAACTTGGGTTAATCGTATGACCGCGGTGGCTGGCACGAGATTTACCAACCCTAATTAGTATAACTTAGTCAAACTTTCGTTTATGGCTTAATTTTTGTCACTGCTGTTTCCCGTGGGGGTGTGGTTAAGCAAGGCGTCATGAGCTACAAGTGTGTGCTTGATACCAGCTCCTCTTAGTTTTAAGTTAACCTAGAGGGCATTCTCACCGGGATGCGGATACTTGCATGTGTAAGTTTATTAAGAGTTAATAAGAAGGCTGGGACCAAACCTATGTGTTTATGGAGTTAGGGGACTCATCTAGGCATTTTCAGTGCCTTGCTTTGGTTTTAAGCTACATCAAC